ACTATTATGAACTAATGAAATACCTATAGTTTGATACATAATAAACTGTCCATCATTTTTTACAGATAGACGAAGGGGTTCGATAATTAATACCCCCCTTTTCATCAATTCCGTAAGAGTTAAATTCTTCTGAATTAGCATTATATCCAGATTTATTTCCTTATTCTGAATAGAGGATATAGTCATTTTTCTTGAATTTTTCAGTCTAAGCAGGAGACAATATACTTTGATATTATTGATCATTCTTTGATTCAAAGCATCATCCCATCTCAATTGAAAAAGTAAATATTTTTTCAGAAAGAAATCTAGTTCTGCTTCCGTATTGCTCTTGTATTGTTTTTTCTTTTTACGTTTTTTCATGTCTGATTCCGAATAATCTTCTTCAATATCTTTTTGTTGATTTGAAAGAGCAGATACAAGATTTCCTTGGTTTTGTGCATTTGATCTAAGATCTCTTTGGCCTGCGGATTCTTTTTGATTTTTATTCTTTAATTCAAAAGATTTTTTTTCATTTGATGGTCTAACCCCTTTTTGCTTTCTATTGATATTTTGATTTTCATTTATATTCAAATTTAAGAAAAGTAATTTGCTTGGTATAAACCACGGTTTCATTTTATATGCATTATAAAGAAGTACAAGGTCTGGGAAGAACCAAAGTTCCATATTCGATATGGGACGACTTAGTATTTCTTCATTCATTCCCATCCAATCAAAAAAAGATCTTTTTTGATTGGGTGAATTGATTTCTTGATCTTGATGAATTGTAAGATAAAAAAGATCTTTTTTATCAATTTTATCAATTATTTGATAATTAAAATTAACAGTCCCGGTCTTAGTATTTTTATTACTGTTAGTATTGATCTTGATCCAGTCCTCAATATCGATTTTATTTCGAAGACAAAAATTGATAATTTTCCAATCAAAATATTTTCTATCCGGATTTTTTTCCATATACATAATATCATTTTTTTCTAGATAATTATTGATAGGGATATCCCATAGTATATCATATAATTTGTCTTTATATATGTTGTAATTATAAGAATTCTCTTGATTCTTATTTACTTGGAATGGCGATACATAAATATATGAGTCTTTCTTATTTTCATAATTAATAAATTTATAAGATAAAAGATTATATCTATAGTATTTTTGAAAATTCTCTTTTTGATTTAGTAATGAATATACTTCGTAATCATTTTTTTTTTTGTAATGAATTAATTGGTCTTTTTCATATGAATCCTCTTTGTTTAAATCTTGATTTTGATTTGGATGCCATTGATTGATTCTATTTCGCCCGTTTTGTGCTATTAATTTAGACCATCTAATCTGAGATAAATCGTATTGATAATGACTTCTTAACCAGTTTTTCCATTGATGTATTCCAGAATTCGGAAGTTTCTTATGTCTTAATTCAGAATGAATTATTCTTTGTGTTCCAAAATAATCTTTTATTGAAGTCTTAAGAAAAAAAGGCGTTCCACGATATTGAAGAATAGATCTTAACTTATACAAGTTAAGAATTTGAGTTTGTGATAATTTGTAAAATACATAGGCTTGTGACAAGGAGGATAAGTCGAAAAAATTCTGTGAATTCTTATTACTAATATGATAAAGTGACTTTTTTATAGTCGAAATAAAGTGAATTGTATTTTGATTTGTTTTATTGATTCTTTCTTGATTTGTTTTATTATTGTAAATGGATTTATTAAAATTTTTTTTTGTTGATTCAAGAAAAAGTTGTATATTAATTATGGGAATCTTAAGGATAGATAAAAGCATATCGATGTATATCTTTTCAATGAAAAATTTTATAAAATAATGTGATTTACGGATTAATCGAGCATTTCTTCTTTTTAATCTTTGCCAAATATTTTTTTGTGGTTCGAATCTTTTAGCATTATAACTTGTCTTATTAGGACTAACATTTTTTCCTGGAATCACTTTTTTTTTCTCTTTTGTAATTCTTTCTATTTGATTTCTAATTGTGCTTATTCTATTACTCAGATCCTTCATTTTTTTTTCGGTCAGTAAATAATTTGTCCAATCTGTAGATCGAATTCGACGAAAGGATTCATGAATTATCTGATTATGGGTTATAGAATCTTTTTCTTTTTTAGTTTCATTTAATTTATTTATTTCTCTCAGTCGAAATAATAGAATTCTCAGTCGAAATAATAGAATTGGATTTACTTTTGATAATTTTTTTTTTATTTTTCTAAAAAAAAGGATTCCTTTGATAACCCATTTTTTTGGTTTTTTTATGATATTTAGAAATAATTTTGTTCTTTCTTTTAAAACTTTTAGAACTCCAAAATACTTCTTTTTCAATTTTTTCAATTTTCCTATTTTTTTTTGGAGTTTCTTAAAAATGGGTTTAAAAAAAGAAGGCCGTTTTCGGGGAGAACCAAAAGGGAGTTCAGTTTCCATTCCCCAAACTGTTAAAAAACAAAAATCATCTTTTTGCCCTTTCTTTTTCATTCGATCTATATGAGAAGAC